AAATCCCTGCTGCTACCATAGTAGCTGCGTGTATAAGAGCCGAAATGGGTGTAGGTCCTTCCATAGCATCAGGTAACCATATGTGAAGGGGAAATTGTGCGGATTTCGCAACTGCACCAAGGAATAAAAAAGAGGCACACAGAGTAACAAATAAAGAATTGACTCCATTATTATGAAGCAAATTATTAACTATTTCGAACAAATCTCGAAATTCGAAACTACCAGTTATCCAATAAAAACCTAAAATTCCTAATAATAAACCAAAATCCCCTATACGGTTGGTTACAAAAGCTTTTTGACAAGCACTTGCTGCAATGGGTCGCGTGAACCAAAAACCTATTAATAAATACGAACACATTCCCACAAGTTCCCAAAAAATATAAATTTGTATTAAATTGGAACTAGTAACTAATCCCAACATAGAAATATTAAAAAAACTCATACAAGCAAAAAATCTCAAATATCCCTGATCGTGAGACATATAATTGTCACTATAAATAAAAACCATGATTCCAACAGTAGTAATCAATATTGACATAATAGAAGTAAGTGAATCGATCAAGTGTCCGAATTCTAAAGAAAAATCATTATTGATGGTCCAAGACCATAGATATTGATAGATAAAACTTCCATTTATTTGCTGAATAGCCAAATTGGCCGAAAACACCATAGCTACACTTAACATCAAAACACTCGGAAAAGCCCACATACGACGAATATTTTTTGTTGCTGTGGGAATAAGCAGAAGTCCAAATCCCATTGACATAGTAACTGGAAATGGAAGAAAGGGTATTATCCATGCATATTGATATATATGTTCCATAAAAAACAAATTTTCATTTTTTTCTTATAATTATTTCCGATTCACCAATTTTTATCTCTTTCGAAAAGAACAATAATAAATCAACAAAAAATATATATATGAAAACCTTTAAATAGTTTTATTTTTCATTATTCTGAACTATCTTTTTATCAAATATGGGAAATATGAAAAAAGTGACAGTTGGTTAGTCAAAAGGAATGACTAGGTAAAATTGATTACTTAGTTATTAACTTTAAGTATCTAAAAAAGTATCTAAAGAAAGATATCTATTAAGACAGAGAATATGTATGTGATTTTAAATTATTCTACAACTACATTCTACTCTGTCGATTTGTAACTATATCGTATAATAAGAAAAAACTAAGGAAAAACAGTTACACCAAAAGAGTACTTGACTCAAATATGGATCATAGTATGCATCAATAAATCGACTAAAAGAAAAAAGACTTAGTTATTTTATTCTAATTAATTTGTAGGAATTACCTAACTCAATGCGGAACTGATTGATTAGATTCTAATCCAACGGGGAAACTGATCTTTATCATAAATCTTAGAATACTCCTCTTATAGAACTGAAAAAAAAATAACTAAAAAGAAAAGTCTCTCTTGTCGGGTAATGGAATGTTTTGTTTAACGGATTAGTTACTAGTTGAAATTAGAACTCAAATAAACACGTCACTCTGAACTTAATGAATTAATAGTAATCAAAATTCCTTTTAAATTTATGTCCCCGCTTATTATTATATATTCTATTTTTTTCCTAGTCTATTATATATGTGATATACACGTATATATATATTTATATATACATATATATATAATATAAAAAAATATATAAAAGAAAAAAATTGATTTGTACCATAAAATAGTATGTAAAAATTATTGACATAATTAAGTAGAAAAAAAAACGAAAAAGAACGATCTATTTTGATTTGAGAAATATATGTCTTTCACATACAACGATAAAAATGAGTAACTCTTTTTGAATGGCAGTTCCAAAAAAACGTACTTCTATATCAAAAAAACGTATTCGTAGAAATATTTGGAAGAAAAGGGGATATTTTGCTGCAGTAAAAGCTTTTTCTTTAGCTAAATCGATTTCCACTGGGAATTCAAAAAGTTTTTTTGTGCGACAAACAAGTAAAAAAATTTTGGAGTAATCTCAAATTTCACGGCTCGAACAACTTCCCATTTTAGAAGATGGAAAATTTCCATTAACTAATGTATTGAACTTTATTGAATTCCTTATATAGTAGTTAGAATTAGTTGCTGTGGTATGTAGAATAATAATTTTTCCGTCTACTCTGGGTTCTAAATATAATATTCTTTTTTTTTCATTCTCGTTTTTATTATAGTCGATTTCATTTGTGATATGGTTTTCCCTATTACTGTACTTTTCTTTTCACAATAGATTTCTATTGTGAAAAGAAAAGTACAGTAAATTGCGATAGGTATGGAAACTTTTTTGTTTTATTATATGCCTAATTCAAAATAAAAGGGCAATTCATTGGGTTGATCATAAATTCGAAATATTATGTACACAATAAAGAGTATTAAAAGAGTATTATACATTATATTAACTAATATAGTTATATATTAATTAAGATTCATTAATTCTTAAATATGAATTCTTAATAAATTCTCATATAGTTTATGATTCCATTCGTTTTTCATTTAATTTATCCGATTTCATGGGTTTAAAATGAATAAAAAAAAATGGAAAAAGGGGAAACTCTGGAGTTTATACCTCGATTTAGAACAAAACTTTGAAATTCCAACTGTTCCGGGAATACTTAGTATATAGTACATAAAAATAGATTGTTAAAACAGAACCTACGAAGATACTAACTAAAGCTTATTAAAGCTTATTGAGGATTCAAATATGAATTTCAAGCAGCCTTTATTCAATTCATCAATTCTAATGTTTCTTAAACCATATGGAATCCTTTAATCTCGACGATTCAACATGGATTGACTATTATTATTTCAAGTAAGCCGCCATGGTGAAATCGGTAGACACGCTGCTCTTAGGAAGCAGTGCTAGAGCATCTCGGTTCGAGTCCGAGTGGCGGCATACTATAAAAAAAGAAACACAACGAATCCAAAAAAAGAAACACAACGAATCCTATAATGTATTTAATTCCTGATTTCAATTCTGTAATGGGAACCCCATTTATGTTTATGATATTTGTGACTTTAGAACATATATTAACTCATCTCTCTTTTTCGATTATTTCAATTGTGATTACGATTCATTTGATGAACTTATTAGTTTACGAAATCCTAGGATTACGCGATTCGCCGGAAAAAGGGATGATAGCGACTTTTTTCTTTATAACAGGATTATTAGTTACTCGTTGGATTTCTTCGAAACATTTTCCTTTAAGTAATTTATACGAGTCATTAATCTTTCTTTCATGGAGTTTTTCCATTATTCATATAATTCCCAAGATGCGGAATCATAAAAATGATTTAAGTGCAATAACCATACCAAGTGCCATTTTTACCCAAGGGTTCGCCACATCGGGTCTTTCAACTGAAATGCACCAATCGACAATATTAGTACCCGCTCTACAATCTCAGTGGTTAATGATGCACGTAAGTATGATGTTATTGAGCTATGCATCTCTTTTATGCGGATCATTATTATCGGTTGCTTTTCTAGTTATTACATTTCGAAAAAACATCGATATTTTTTGTAAAAGCAATAATTTCTTAATTAAGTCATTTTTCTTTGGAGAGATCCACTACTTGAATGAAAAAAGAAATGTTTTTAAAGACGCCTCTTTTCTTTCATTTCGAAATTATTACAAATATCAATTAACTCAGCGTTTGGATTATTGGAGTTATCGTGTCATTAGTTTAGGATTTATCTTTTTAACTATAGGTATTCTTTCTGGAGCAGTATGGGCTAATGAGGCATGGGGATCCTATTGGAATTGGGACCCCAAGGAAACTTGGGCATTTATTACTTGGACCATATTCGCGATTTATTCACATACTAGAACAAATCAAAGTTTTCAAGGTACGAATTCGGCACTTGTAGCTTCTATAGGATTTTTTATAATTTGGATATGTTATTTCGGAATCAATCTATTAGGAATAGGTCTACATAGTTATGGTTCATTCACATTACAATCTAATTAAATAAACTCCACGAGGAACACATAAGAACATCATCCCATATATAACGAAAGTTCGTGCGGGTTTTTGAGAACCCTTTATTCAAAGGGTTCTCAAAAACTCGAGATACATCTCATTACAATCCTAACTAATTTTTTTGCATTATACAGCGAACTCAAAATGAAAGAATTATATATAAGACTTTGCTTTCTATCTCATTAATGAAAACTATCTATGAAAATAATTAGATAGGATAGCTTGTACCTTGTCAACTGATAGCGAGAGAACGAAATCAGGATAAATACCAATCCCTATTACAGGTAGAAAGATACAGATCGAAACAAATAGTTCTCGCGGTCCAGAATCCATAAAATTAGAGTTTTGGACGTTGAATAGTTTATACCCATAGAACATCTGACGTGACATAGATAATAAATAAATGGGAGTTAATATCATTCCAATTGCCATTATAAATGTAATTAGCATTTTGGGCATTAAAAGATATTTTGGACTGGTAATTATTCCAAAAAAGACTGCTGATTCCGCAACAAAACCACTAATCCCCGGCAATGCAAGAGAGGCCATCGAGAAACTACTAAACATGGTAAATATTTTCGGCATTGGAATAGATATCCCACCCATTTCGTCGAGATAAATAAGACGTATTCTATCACAACTCGTTCCCACTAAGAAAAAAAGTGCAGCACCAATAAATCCATGAGAGAGTATTTGTAAAATGGCCCCGTTGAGTCCCATGTCGGTTATAGAACCAATTCCTATAATTGTAAAACCCATGTGAGATACAGAAGAATAGGCTATTCTCTTTTTTAAATTGCGTTGACCAAGAGAGGTTGAAGCTGCATAGATTATTTGGATTGTCCCTACTATCACCAACCAGGGAGAAAATATAGAATGAGCATGCGGTAATAATTCCATATTGATCCGAATTAATCCGTAGGCTCCCATTTTTAATAAGATTCCAGCTAGAAGCATACATGTACTGTAATGCGCTTCTCCATGAGTATCGGGTAACCATGTATGTAGGGGTATAATCGGCAATTTGACAGCATAAGCAATAAGGAAGCCAAAATAGAATATTATTTCCAATGTCACAGGATATGATTGATTGGCTAATCTTTCAAAATCCAATGTCGGCCCATTGGAACCGTATAAACCCATACCCAGAACTCCTATTAATAGAAAAATGGAACCCCCCGCAGTGTACAAAATAAACTTTGTAGCTGAGTACAAACGTTTTTTTCCTCCCCACATGGATAAAAGTAAGTAAACAGGAATTAATTCTAACTCCCACATGATGAAAAAAAGTAAAAGGTCTCGAGAAGAAAACGATCCTATTTGACCACTGTACATTGCTAACATCAGGAAATAGAAAAATTGCGAATTTCGAGTAACCGGCCAAGCTGCTAAAGTAGCTAAAGTAGTGATAAATCCTGTCAGTAAAATAGGCCCTATGGAAAGCCCATCGATTCCCAGTTTCCAGTGAAAATCAAAAATATCTATCCATTTTGAATCTTCCCCCAATTGAACTAACGTATCGTCCAATTGGAAATGATAACAGAATACATAGGTTGTTAGAAGGAGTTCAAGTAAGCATATACATATAGTATACCACCTAAATACCTTATTTCCCCTATGAGGAAAAAAGAAAATTGAAGAACCCGCGAATATCGGCAAAACAACAAGTATTGTTAACCAAGGGAAATAACTCGTGATAAAGACAAGATACGGATTGATTGACCAAAAAGCCCCTTGCTCGAGAAAATATATTTTCTCGAGCAAGGGGCTTTTGTCGGTAAAAAGGAATCAAATGATTCAAGTGGAGTTTTTTATAACGTATCAATAAGATAGACCCATGCTGCGAGTTGTTTCATGCCATAAATAAACACGGACACTCAAAAAATCTGTTGGGCAAGCGGATTCACATCTCTTACAACCTACACAGTCCTCGGTTCTTGGGGCGGAAGCAATTTGCTTAGCTTTACATCCATCCCAAGGTATCATTTCCAATACATCTGTGGGGCAAGCTCGTACACATTGAGTACACCCTATACATGTATCATAAATTTTTACTGAATGCGACATTGGATCTATAAATTCCAGTTTTGAACATAAAAAATTTTCGATCTGGTAAAATAAGTAGACTTGTCTATTTATATTGTGGACACCAGACGAATCAATGGTTTATCAAAATCTTAAGAATCAATAGATTTTTAAATCTGTTCATGAGAAAGGACCAGGGGGCTTTGATTTTCGTTTCAATAACATGCTAATACGAGTCACACATATTAATTCAAATTGTCCAACAAATGGTCAATTTTCTTACTATAAATTACTATAAATAAACAAATAAACTATATTATATCTATCCATATATAAATAATAAATAGATATATATTATCCATTTAATAGATATGCTAATTTTGACTAATTATTCAATAAATTCGATTGATTAATACGAATTGATTTTCTGTTACGATGGATCGACGAAACAATAGCTAGCCCAATAGCTGCTTCAGCGGCCGCAATAGCTATAATAAAGATGGAAAAAATATCTCCTTTTAATTGTCGACTATCAAATACATCAGAAAATGTTACGAGATTTATATTAACCGAATTTAGTATAAGCTCAAGACACATAAGTGCCCTAACCACGGTTCGACTTGTGATCAGTCCATAGATACCGATAGAGAATAAATAGACACTCAAAAAAAGTACATGCTCGAACATCATTGACTAATTCCTCATCAATCTAGATTCATTTCAACATGAACAACAAGTCAATCGATTCGATTGACTAGAATAGAGCAATTACAGAAAAAAGAGGGTATTGGCATTAGATTTAACTAAAATAAAACCCTTAACCTTTTTCATTTTAGAATATATAATTCTAAGAATTTTGTGAATTCTGAATCCTAAGTATTTATTATTGACGGGCCATAGTAATTGCACCTATCAAAGAAACTAAGAGAATTATAGAAATAAATTCAAACGGAAGATAAAAATCTGTTGATAAATGAATTCCAATTTGTTGAACGTTACTTACAAGGTCCTGTTCGATAATCTGGTTTGATTTTGTAGTCCAAATAATTCCGTACCAGGACGTATCCGAGATAGTAAGAATTAGTGAAAAAAAAATACTTGTACAAACCAGTAAAGTAACCCCATCCCCAACGGTCCAAAGATAGGAATTATTGGAATATTCTGAACCATTCATGAACATAACAGCAAATATAATTAAGACATTTATGGCTCCCACATAAATAAGGAGCTGTGCGGCAGCTACAAAATAGGAGTTCAATAGAATATAGAATAAAGATATACAAACAAGAACCAATCCTAATGAAAAGGCAGAATAAATTGGATTGGTAAGTAATACTACCCCCAGACCTCCTAATATAAGAAATGATCCTAGAAATACTACAAGTATATCATGTATTGGTCCAGGTAAATCCATTATGTATAAAATAAGAGATAAATAAGTCGAGATATTTCATGACCTTACTAAATGGTCCAGGAAAGAGAAAGGGCTTTGCCTTTTTTTTATCTGAAAGAAAAAAGAAAAAACTAGTTCGAATTTGATATTTCGAAAAAATAACGAAAAGTAGAATCTATTCTGAAGTTTAAATCTAAAGAATAATTCTCAACAAACAATCAATAGTTATGTAGTTTCTGACCAACCAAAAGAAAAGAAGCCGGGATCCTCTATATCCAAAGAAAATCTTAGTAATCGGTAATCGTTCTTGAATCAAGGGGTTTATCTTTGTCTATTTTGATTTGAGTTGAATTCATAACTGTTTGAATTGAGCAATCCCCAATTACTGACATTGGTAAACGACCTAAAGCAATTTGATTATAATTCAATTCGTGACGATCATAAGTGGAAAGTTCATATTCTTCAGTCATTGATAAACAGTTTGTTGGACAATACTCGACACAGTTACCACAAAATATACAAACCCCAAAATCAATACTGTAATTAAGCAATTGTTTCTTTTTAATATTCCTTTCAAATCTCCAATCAACAACAGGTAAATCTATGGGACATACACGAACACATACTTCACAAGCAATACATTTATCAAATTCAAAATGGATTCGGCCGCGGAAACGCTCTGATGTGATCGATTTTTCATAAGGATACTGAATAGTGACAGGTAAACGATTTGTATGGGATAAGGTAATTATGAAACTTTGACCGATGTATCTTGCGGCTCGTATTGTTTGTTGACCATAATTTATGAAACCGGTCACCATAGGGAACATATTGTGGATATCCATGACTAAATTGATGTTTCTTTCTCTTGTTTGAGATAGTTGTTATAAATCTAGAATATCGTTATCTTATTCTGTTATTTAGAGAGAAACAAGTTGAGAAGAAGTTGTCAATAATAGATTACCTAATGAAATAGGTAAAAGAAATTTCCATCCAAGATTTAATAGCTGATCCATTCTCATCCTAGGTAAAGTCCATCTTGTTGTGATAGAAATGAAGAGAAAAAAAAAAGCTTTAGCTAATGTAATAAAGATACCAATTGTCATTCCAAAGACTCCAGCAATTTGATTTATTCCGAAAAGTTCAGGAATAGATATATATGGAATAGATAAATTCCACCCACCCAAGTAAAGCACTGTTGTAAATAATGAAGAAACTAATAAATTTAGGTAAGAGGCGAGGTAAAATAAACCGTATTTGATACCCGAATATTCTGTTTGATAACCTGCTACTAATTCCTCTTCCGCTTCTGGTAAATCAAAGGGCAATCTTTCACATTCTGCTAGAGAAGAAATAATAAAAACTATAAATCCTATAGGCTGACGCCAAAGATTCCACCCCCCAAAACCATATTTTGACTGTGCCTCAACTATATCAACTGTACTTGAACTGTTAGATAATCATAGTCGATAATAACATGACTGCTGGAATCGCTATTCCAAAACCGTACATGAGACCTCAGCTTCATACGGCTCCTCTATGGCCGCAAATAAATGCAAGTAAGGACTTGTTCGGTATTATCACCATCTTTGGATGATAAACGGAATAAAGATACATCAGAAAGTCCCAAATTAGACCAATGGAATTCCGTCTGCTAGAGTAAAAAGGGGCGCTTCTGAATTTATCTCATCCATTATTATTTCAATTTCTCTTTGTTTGATAATAACTTAATCCTTTAATAAAATACTCGTTATACCAATAAATATAAAGAACAAATTAGGCATTAGTTCCAAATTCGTGATAAGAATTCTGTATGTATAGATATGGATGACAAAAAAATAATAAATAAAAATATTTTCTTATTTTCATCCATTTTTTATCATTTCCTTTTTTCCTGGTCTTCTTTCTCAGAGGAAGGTACTCTAAAAAAAGAAAGAAATAAAAGATTAATTCGTTTTTGATAGTCATTTCTTTAATCAGTGAATAGGAGCATACTCTAGATCGGAATCGCGGGGAAGTACTGCTTCATCATTTCTACTAACTTAGAGCCCTCATTATGATTCGTTTTATCAAAAAATTTATGCAAAAATACCTTTTTTTGATACCTTACATTATCTCCATTACTAATCTTTTGTGTACCTTGGTGTTTCTAACTGTTCACTGATTTTTGATTGATCCCCGGTATGGCAAGACATACAAGACAGTAGTCGAAACCCCATACAGTCGATCTTTTGTACCCGCTTCAAGACATGATGACTAATCAAAGAATATCAATCTTGGGGTAAATAGTTTATACTATTTATGTTTACTTCAACTTTATTCTTGTACATAGGGAATGAGATTTTATCTTCTTACTGCAAATTTGGAAGCAGTTTTATTTTACTCAGATGACTATCTGGTTTAATTTATCGAACCTAATAATGAATAAAAAAATGCAAATATTCATTCAATATATTCAACTCCCTTATTTTATTTATAGAAAGGGGGGAAAGGTTCATGTTCCAACGAATCACACGTAGAGATATTGATAACACACATAGAGTTAATGGTATTTCATAACTAATAGATTGAGCAGCAGCTCGCAGACCACCCGAAAAGGAATATTTATTATTCGACCCATATCCTGACATAAGAAGTCCAATAGGAGCAATACTTGAAATGGCGATCCATAAAGAAACACCTATACTGAGATCGGCTAAAACAAGTCGATATCCAAAAGGAATTACTAAATAACTTAGTAAAATTGATATGACCGCTATAGACGGTCCGACACTAAACAAACGGATATCTCCTCTAGATGGGAGAAGGTCCTCCTTAAAAAGTAGTTTGGTCCCATCTGCTAGAGCTTGAAGAATTCCCAATGGTCCGGCATATTCCGGACCAATACGTTGTTGTATTGCTGCGGATATTTCTCTTTCTAACCAAACAATTACCAGTACCCCCATTGTGACTCCCAATATAAGGGTTAAAATGGGGACAAGGATCCATATTAGTCCATAGACTTCTTTTAACGATTCCGATCTAGAAAAAGAATTGATAGCTTGTACTTCTATCGTATCAATTATCATTTCAACGATCAACTTCTCCCATAATAATATCTATACTACCTAGTATCGTCATGATATCAGCCAATTTCATTCTTTTAACTAGTTGAGGAAGAATTTGCAAATTTATGAAACCTGGTGGACGAATTTTCCATCTCCAGGGAAACACACTACTATCTCCTATCAAATAAATTCCTAATTCTCCTTTTGGTGCTTCTACTCTCACATAAAGTTCTTGTTTTGATAATTCAAAATTGGGAGAAAGTTTTTTGGTAATAAATCTATATTCAAAATTATTCCATTGGGAATTTTTTTCTCTATTAAAGCGTCTGACTTCTAAATTCTCATAGGGTCCCCCAGGAATTCCTTCTAGAGCCTGTTGAATAATTTTTACGGATTCCCCCATTTCGCCGATTCGTACTAAATAACGAGCTAGCGAATCTCCTTCTTTTTGCCATTGAACCTTCCAATCGAACTTATTGTAACACTCATAAGGATCAACTTTACGAAGATCCCATTGGATTCCAGAAGCTCGTAACATTGGTCCTGATAAACCCCAATTTATTGCTTCCTCTCCATCAATAATGCCTACTCCTTCCACTCGTTCCAAAAAAATAGGATTCCGTGTAATAAGTTTTTGATATTCAACAATTCCTGTTAAAGAATAATCGCAGAAATCCAAACATTTATCTATCCATCCATAAGGTAGATCGGCAGCTACTCCCCCGATACGGAAATAATTATGCATCATTCGCATACCTGTGGCGGCTTCGAATAGATCATATAGCAATTCCCTCTCTCTGAAAATATAGAAAAAGGGAGTTTGCGCACCGATATCCGCCATAAAAGGTCCTAGCCATAATAAATGAGAAGCTATACGACTAAGTTCCAGCATAATTACTCTAATATAACTAGCTCTTTTAGGTACTTGAACACTTTCCAATCGTTCTGGTGCATTTACCGTTATTGCTTCTGTGAACATAGTGGCTAAATAATCCCACCGTGTTACATAAGGCAAATATTGTATAATTGTTCGATTTTCCGCTATTTTTTCCATTCCTCTGTGTAAATAGCCCAATATGGGTTCACAGTCAATAACATCTTCACCATCGAGAGTAAGGATCAGTCGAAGAACTCCGTGCATGGATGGGTGGTGAGGACCCATATTAACTATCATGAAATCTTTTCTTGTAGCCGGTACAGTCATATCTTTTCTTCCTTAATTTGTTATTCCATTCCATGAATTTCTCAAAACGAGGTTCATCAAAATGAAAAATCTAATAACTAATAAAAAAAATTCAAACCAATCTTAAAATTTAAAATTTTCATTAACGAGTTTTTGACTCCCGGATATTTAACTGATCAATTAATTTCTTATAGCGTACCTTATTTTTCTTTGACAAATAATTCAGCAGCCGTTGACGTTTTCCCAGAATTATTCGTAGACCTCTTTGTGATAAAAAATCTTTTTTATGTAATTTCAAATGTAAAGTGAGTCTCCGTATCTTATTGCTAAACCCTAAAACTTGAAATTCAACAGACCCACAGTTTTCTTCTTTTTCTTCTTGTGGAATAACCAATATGAATGCATTTTTGATCATAAAAAACCAATTTTTCTATTTTTTTTTTCTTTTCCGTGGATTTTCTCGATCAGGAAAAATAATAATTATACTAGTCATTTTAATCTAGTACACACAAAAATTTGTATTTATTCATATACACTACTTTGCTTTCATTTATTTTATATATTTTATATTATATAATATATTTATATATATTTATAAAATCAAATTTTCTTTCTTTTTTTTAGTTATGTTATCCAAATCAAATTTTTCATTTGATTTGGATAGAAAGAGATAATACATTTATACATTCCTAAAAGAAAATTCTTTTTTTTTGTTTTTTAGGGGAAAAGGGATTCTGTCGATTTCTTCCGAAATCCATTGATATTTAATCAAATCGGTGTCATGATATGTTTAATATGCATATATTTTTCTTTTGACTTTCTATGTCATGTGATACATAGAAAATGTACTTACTATTAACTTATTCTGTTCTGAATTAACTAATTCAGAATCGTGGATACATATGTATCCTTGACATACTAAAACGACTGCCATTATCGGTATCAAACCAATACCGATTCATACAAGCTAAATCTTCTAATCGATAATTGGGCCAAAGAAACAATTTGAATTTGATTAATTTATTTGCATCCATATTAAAATGCTTGTCCTTATTCAAAAATTGTCCACAGTTTCTTATGTTATTTTGATTGCAAAATTTTTGATTTTTATACACAACATTCCAATTCTGGGAATTGAAACAAATTAGAATTCTCCACTCTCTACGACGTCTGGGGGATAGAATATTTTCAGGAACAAGGAAATCATAATGATTTTTTTTTCCATTCACAAGTATATCGTTGTGTCGTCCACGGGTTCCATCAAAATGATTTTTATCAACATATCCCTCTTTTATGCATTTTTCATTAGTTTTGTGCTTACTCTTATCAACCAATAAAATACCTATAGTTTGATATGTAATAAATTTTCTCATAAATTTTACTTTCTTTGATAGACGAATTGGTTCAATAATAAACATTCCTTTGTTTACCAATTCTTGCAAGGTGAGCCTTTGTGGAATCAACATTAGATCCAGATGCATCTCTCCTCTTTCAATTGAGTATATAGCAATTTCCTTTGGATCCATCAGTCTAAGTAGGAAACAATATAACTTGATATTATTCATTATTCTTTGATTCAAAGGGTCAACCCATCTTAATTGAAAAATGAAATTATTTTTCAGGAAGAAACCCAGTTCCTCTTCTACCTTGTTCTTGTTCTTGAATTGTTTTTTCTTTTTACTCTTTTTAATGTCTGATGTCGGGTAATCTTCTTCAATATTTTTCTTTTTATTTTGTTTTCGTAGATCTGATACAAGATCCCCTTGGTCCTGTTTTTCGTTTTTTTTTTTGTTAGAATTTTCTAATTCAATATATTCTTTTTTATTTTTATCAGTTTTATCAGATAGTAAAGGAAGATTTTTTTTATTTATGCTGATCTTGTCATTTTTACTAATATTTTCATTTCCATAAAAATGAAAAATAAGTAATTTGATTGGTATGATCCACGGTTTCATCTTATAGACATCAAAAAGTAGCAAAAATTCTGGGAAAAACGAGGGGCTTAGCTTTGATTTTGATATTGTACGATATAACCCTTTTTGATTCATACCCATCCAATCAAAAATGTGCTTTTTTTGATTGGATGAATCAACTTCGTGATGAATTGTAAAAGACAAAGTTTCTTTTTTTTCAAATATGTTATAATTATTATTCGTTTTGGTTGTAACATTTTTTTTAATCTTGGTATCGATATGTGTATTGGCCCAGGCCTTAATGTCAATATTATTTCTAAGACAACTTCCACAATCAAAATATTTTCTATCCGCATTTTTATGCGTACCAATAATATATCTTTTTTCTATATAATCATCAATGGCTAAACTTATTAATCCATAAAATGATTCGGGTTTAGGCATATTTAAATTAGATGTAATTTTGTGGTCCTCATTTATTTGTAATGTTGATCCAGAAATATCTGAGTCCCTACTATCCCCATTATTTATATAATCATATGATAAAAGATCATATCCGTAGTGTTTTTTCCATTTTTCTTTTTGACTCATCAATGAATTTACTGTATAGGAATTTTTTTTTACATAAGAATTTAATTGGGTTTTTTCTTTTTTATATAAATCCAATTTCATTGAGTATTTTTTTTGAAGCGTACGACGTCGGTTGATCCTATTTCGCCATTTTTCCGGGACTAACGGGGACCACTTGGTATGAGAGAAATTGTATTGAAAATGCGCCCCTAACCAATTTTTCCATTTATTCTCCTTAGTCTTAATTTTCTTATGCCTTAGTTTGGAATCCAATATTCCCTGGATCATACAATAATCTTTGATTCTATCCCTAAGAAAAGGATAGGTGTCGTGATACTGAAACACAGATTTTAAGTGATACTTGTTAAGTAATTTTGTTTGTGATAATTTGTAAAATACATATGCTTGAGACAACGAAGATAAGTCACAATAAATACTTTTATCATTATGACTAATATTTTTATTATAAAAAAACTTTTTGATAGTCGAAATAAAGTTGATTGTATTTTGATTTTTTTTCTCAATTCTTTCCTGATTTGTTTCATCATTAGAAATGGATTGATTGATCATTTTTCTTAATTCAAATAAAACTTGGGCATTAATCTTGGGAATCTTAATGGTATATAGTAAGATACCTATGTATACTTTTTCAATGAAGGATTTCATAAAATAATGTGATTTACGTATTAATCGTATATTTTGTCTTTTAAATATTTGCCAAACAGCCTTCTGCGATTCCGATCTATTATCACAAGTTAGAATTTTTCTTTTTTTGTCTTTTGTGATTCCTTCAATTTGAGTCCTAATTGTGATTGTCTTATTAGCAAGATCCATCATTTTTGTTTCTATGAATGAATAATTTTCTAAATTCGTAAATCGAATTTGAATGGTCGATTCGTGGATGATCTTATCATTCATTTTTGAATCTTTTATGTTTTCATTTAATTCATATCTCCTCCCCCGGTTAAATAAAAAAATGGAGTTTATTACATTTTCAAATTCCTTCATTATTAGGTTTATAACTAGTTTCATGACCCATATTGTTTTTTCTTTTGAAACTTTTAGAAACCATTTTATTATTTCTTTGAAAACTCTTAGAACTCCAAACAATTGCATTTTTACTTCTCTTTTTTTTTTTTCAATTTCTTTAGAAATAGGTTCAAAAAAAGGGGGTCGTTTTCGGGCAGAACCAAAGGGTAGGTCTGCCTCCTTTCCCAAAACTGTTAAAAAACAAAAATCGTCCTTTTGTGTTTTTTTCCGCATTTTATCTCTATGATGAGAGTATACCTTAGCTCCTTGCCAAGGTTTCAGACAGAAGGGAAATAGAATCTTTATCTGAATACCGTCTGTTAACCAATTTTGGGGAAATTCCGTTTCTGATAATTGAACACCATTATAGGTGCAAAAAATATGTACTTCTCTATTCCATTCCTTCAAATCTTCGTACCACTCGGGGAATTGGAATAATAGCATGCGGCCTACATTTTTAGCTATTATCAATGAAGGTAATATAATATATTTTCTGAGAAAGGATTGGGTTACTAACATTGAACCTCTGATTATTTGAGTAAATATAAAAGTATCCCAGGTTTCGGATATTGCTATTCGTTTATTTTTTTCTTCTTTCTCTTTGTTTGTTTTTTCCCCTTTTTTTGTATTTTTCTCTTCAAAATCAGCAATTTGAAATTCTGGATTTTCCCCTACCCAATTCCTAAAAATGCGATTCATCATATTAGAGAAAACAAAAGAAGAAAGAAAAACCGTTTTGTCTATTCGATCCAAAAAAAGTGGAGAATGCGCATTTGCTTGAAACATTTCCCAAATAACTATTTTACGTCTTTGCGCACGCATGGATCCTTTAATTAGACCACGATGAAAGTCTGATTGGTGTGAGTAACGTATCAAAGCTTCTTCTTCTTCTTCTTCACTAGTACTAGTATCATTAGTATTAGTGCTAGGATTATCACTCTGATCATCAGTATAAATTACCACTCGTTTGCCTTTTCTTGAACGAATGTCCGTTTTTCCCATCGATCCCTCTTCATTTTCTTCTTCCTCTTCTTCTTCTTCTTCTTCTTCCGAAACATCAATCAATTTGTATGACCATCGAGAAACATTTTTACTGATTTCTTCCATTTCAATGGATTTTTCTTTTAGTGTTGTTTGATCGTTTGGATCAGTTGTAATTTCATCGAATCCAAATTGCAAAGATTTTTCTTTCTTTTCTGAATCAATTTCTTGTTCGTATTCAAAAGATAATTCATCAATTGAGGTTAAGTAATTATCAATAAAAAAATTAGAATTCAAAAAGGATTCCCCGCGAAATAGATTCTTTTGATGTTCAAGTTCTCGAGAATGCTCAGGAAATAGATCATGAATCTTATTTATCCAGAACATTTCTATGGAATCAAATGTTTCTGTCGAAGTGATGAAATCATGAATGATTTCACGTAAATCGAATTTTTTTATTGTTCCTCGATATGGTCCATTCAAAAAAGGATCATACATTTTTGGTAAGTATTCTTGTTCATTCTCATCATCGCATAATCTGGTCCTTTTTTCTACCATATCTAGAAAAACCTTTTCTTTTTCTACAATTTGGATTCGACTGATCAATTCGTTGTTCAAGTTGTACTTTTTTTGTTCATTGGCAAAAACCCAATAGTTATAGAGATTCCCGTGATATAGTTTTTCTTTCGTGTACAAAGAAATTTTCCGTTCTATCATTTCTGAAAAAGTTGATAAACTGGGGGGATATGTAAAAGATATTATTTGTTTTCCATCACTTGGACATGTATAAAAAAAATATTGTGACATTTCATTTCGTACAGCATTTTCTAATTGATCATTTTTTATATATCGAAATGGGCGATTCCATCGTTTATCATCGAAAAGAAAAGTAACAAGGGGCTCTTCCATTTTCTTTAAAGAAATTTCCCTTTTTTCTTCTTTAAGTTTTCCCAATTCCCAATTATCTTGATACCCATCAAGATAAGAATCTTCGTAAACTGGGCTATCTTTTTTAGTCTTTTTCGTTTCGTAAGTTGTTTCTACATCGCTTTCTTCCTTTCTTTCTCCCCCTTCTTCCTTTTCTTTCAGTTTCTTAGTGAAAATAGGCGACGGCATTCTGCCTAAATAGTAGACACAGGTGATAAAGAAGAGAATACTAAAGATTCGAGCCATAGAATTTCTCAATTCTGACACAAGGTACTTATTAGAATGATTTTGCCGTATCCAGAATAATACCAATCCAACCCATTTCATGAATAAAATGTGACCAATTAACCAACCAACAAAACTACTTGTTACAAATAACATCTTGTTGTTGCATCGAAACATATAAATGTTGACTAATCTGGCTAAGGTTGAACTTGGTAAAATGAAATG